GCATACCTTGATCCACTACTGTCCGAATAGCATTTCCTGCTGCGGTTTGAGCGGCAAATGGTGTACCCCTTCTTGTACCCTTGAATCCACAAGCCCCGGCAGAGGACCAAGAAATTACTCGACCCCGTACATCTGTAACAGTCACAATGGTATTGTTGAAACTTGCTTGAACATGAATAACTCCCTTGGGGATTCTACGTGTATTCTTACGTGAACCAATACGTCTATTTCTACGCGAACCAATTTTTGGTATAGGTTTTGCCATATTTTATCATCTCATAAATATAAGTCAGAGATATATGGATATATCCATTTCATGTCAAAACAGATCTTTATTCTTTTTTTTTTTTTTTTACTTATTTTATTTATTTGTACATCTGTACATCGGGTCCTTTAGATTTCGAGAGTCTTTTTGTTTTAGAAAGATTATCCTTGTCTTTGTTTATGTCTCGGGTTAGAACAAATTACTATAATTCGTCCCCGCCTACGGATCAATCGACATTTTTCACAAATTTTACGAACGGAGGCCCTTATTTTCATATTTGTCATTCCTTTTTTTAATTCCGAATCTACTTATTGGAAGAAAATAAGTTTCTTGAAATTTTTAATTTCGAATTGTATCCTCACGAAAGAATGTTGAAATTGAAAAAACCGCCTAATCATTCAAGTCTTTGCTTTGGAGTCTCTAAATTATACGCCCTTTGGTTGAATCATAAGGACTTACCTCAATTTTGAGTCTATTTCCTGGTAGTATACGTATAAAACTACATGAAATCCTTTACGAAACAAAAACCAGAATAATTTTTTTGTTATCTAAACGAATCCGGAAGATACATACCATCGGTAAGTTGTTCAGTAATTAAACCCTCATGAATCCATTTTTGTTGTTTCATTCCAGGTAAAACCGCTTTGAAGTATCAACTAATGTAAGAGGGATAATATTATAAACTTGTCCTTTCTCTTTTTTCACAAATATAAACGTGTCGGCTATTAGAAAGATTACCATATATAACACAAAACTTCTCCGCCGATTCCTTCTAGTCGAGCCTTTCGGTCTGTCATTATACCTCGAGAAGTAGAAAGAATTACAACCCCCATTCCGCCTAAAATTCTAGGAATTCGTTGATAGTTAGAATATATTCGTAGACCGGGTCGACTGATCCGTTTTAAATTTAAAACAGTTCTATATGGTCCTTTCCTATTTCTTCTATGTCGTAGGGTTAAAACCAAAAAATATTTATTGCTTTCTTGATGTTTTCTCACGTTTTCAATAAAACCTTCTTGTAAAAGGATTTTAACAATATTTTCAGTGATGTTAGTAGATGGTATTCGAACTGTTCTTTTTTTATTCATGTCAGCATTTCGTATAGAGGTTATTATGTCAGCAATAGTGTCTTTACTCATGATAAACTAAGATTTTTGTTTCCCCCGAATTTTGATATAATCAACATGCTCTTTTTCTTTTTTTCTGAATTTTTTAATATTTATGAATTATTAAAGATATATACGTGATAGATAAACAATTTACTAATTAATTAAATAAATTTAATCAATTTCATTCCAATACTATATTAAGGTCTTCCCCTATAATACTTCAGGTGCTAATGAAACTATTTTAGTGAAATTTAACTGTCTTAATTCCCGGGCGATCGCGCCGAAAATTCGGGTTCCTTTTGGATTTCCTTCTTGATCAATAACAACCGCAGCGTTGTCATCATATCGTATTATCATACCGTTGTCGCGTTTGAGTTCTTTACAAGTACGTACAATGACAGCTCGGACCACTTCTGATCTTTCTAGAGGTGTATTTGGTACTGCTTCCTTGATTACAGCAACAATAATGTCACCAATATGAGCATATCGTCGATTACTAGCTCCTATGATTCGAATACACATCAATTCTCGGGCCCCGCTGTTATCCGCTACATTCAAATGGGTTTGAGGTTGAATCATATCATTTTTTTATCGGTTTTTTCTTTTTCAATGCAAAGGTATAAATAAAAAAAAAAGAAATATTATTTGTTCAAAACAAAAAAAGAAACCTGCAATTGTTTTTTTTTTCATCCCAGAAACTCCTTTCGTTTGTTTCTACACTCCTATCCAGAAAGAATGAATTGAGTTCGTATAGGCATTTTAGATGCCGCTATTGAAATAGCCCTTCTAGCTATATTTTCTGCTACTCCGCTCATTTCATAAAGTATTCTACCGGGTTTAACAACAGCTACCCAATATTCGGGCGATCCTTTCCCCGAACCCATACGTGTTTCTGTAGGTCTTACTGTAACAGGTTTGTCTGGAAATATGCGTACCCATATTTTTCCACCGCGGCGTGCATTTCGTGTCATTGCTCGCCGCCCTGCTTCTATTTGTCTAGATGTGATCCAAGCGGGTTCAAGCGCTTGAAGAGCATATCTACCGAAGCAAATACGATTACCTCGATAAGATATTCCTTTCATTCTTCCTCTGTGTTGTTTACGGAATCTGGTTCTTTTGGGGTTATAGTTGATGGTTGTTTAGCAATTCCATCCATCTCTACTACAGAACCGGACACGAGAGTTTCTTCTCATCCAGCTCCTCGCGAATTAAACAATTAAAAATAATTAAACAAAAAAAAAAATACACGGTTAATAATATATGGAATCGTGGGATTCTTTGAAATTTGATCTAATCGATTATAAATTAGAAATTTTTTGTGTTTTAATATATAATTTAACACGTATTCTATTTATAGATAATGTCGTTTTGGTAGAACGCTATAATGAATCTTTATTTTGTTTTTCCTTTTATTTCGAATCGACCAAAATTTAGAAATAAAAAAAAATTCGCGGGCGAATATTTACTCTTTCAACATTCAGTTGTAAGATTAGTCTATGACATGACCTCTCAGAATAAATGAATAGGTTTCTGGTTCGTTCCGCCATCCTACTCAATGAATCATTAGGATTCGTTTTCAATAGAATCTTATGCATTCACAGGTTCTGTCGTTCCCACCACTTCTCGATTAATGATTAGGTCTGAATTTTACAACGGAGCCTCCAATTAAATTTATTCTTGAGTCAACCTTCTCAGTCTTTATTGGCTCGGGGCTCTTGATTTTTTGTTCTATGCACGGATTTGTCTAATTATGGATCAATCAGTATTGATGCTTTATTACATTCCCTTTATATGAGATGACTCATAGACCTTACATATTGGAATTATATATCATTAATATTCTTTTTCTATCTTTCTCTCACCCTTCCATTTATCTGTATACTTTATATTGCTTTACAACCCATAATCAGATTTTTTTTTGTTTATGTAAAAAAGATTTCAGTTGCTACAATGATATGACTTATATATCATATCTTGACTGGTTCTTTCTATCCAGATAACACGAAGTGATGAGTTGGTTATTAGTTCTATAGTTATCAGTTTGTACTATAGGCTGTCCATTTTTTTGAATCCCAACCCTAAAAAAACCAACGAGTCACACACTAAGCATAGCAATTATATCAAATGATTAATCGAATTTTTATTCAACCTTATAGAATTTTTCTTTTTTTTTTTTTATTTACCAGAAAAAGAATGAAAGAGTTTGCCATTTTTCGTTTTATCACCAGATATAACTAAATATAAGTCAAGTAAGTTCTTATTATTCCTCGTCTACAAATATCCAAATTTTGATACCTAATACCCCATAGATAGTTCGAACTGCATAGGAACAATAATCAATTTTAGCTCGAATGGTTTGTAGAGGAACTCTACCTTCTCGGATCCATTCAACACGTGCAATTTCTTTTCCGTCGATACGCCCTGCAATTTGTACTTGAATCCCTTTTGTACCTGCCTGTTCAGTTAATTCAATAGCCTTTTTCATTGCTTTGCGAAATGAAACTCTATTCTTTAATTGTCCGGCTATAAATTCTGCAAGAATATTGGGGTGCCCGTAAGGATTTGCAATTCTTGTAATAGCAATGTTGAGTTTTCGGTTTACACAATTGAGTTCTTTTTGTACATGCGTCTGTAATTCTTCGATTCTTCGAGTCCTGTCTTCTATTAATAACTTGGGGAATCCCATATAGATTATGACCTGAATCAAATCGATTCTTTTTTGAATCTCTATACGTGCAATTCCCTCTACATTAGAGGATATTTTCATATTATTTTGCACATAATTTTTGATACAATCTCGTATTTTTTGATCTTCTTGTAGATCCTTTGAATAATTTTTTGGTTGTGCAAACCAAAGAGAATGATGACCTTGGGTTGCACCAAGTCTGAAACCAAGTGGATTTATTTTTTGTCCCATAATCCCCCACTACTATATATATCGTGAAACGTGACATCTGTTTGTATTTTTTTTTTATTCATTCGATTTTTTTTAAGCATAACATAATATAGCGTATTTGTATTTTTTATAATATGAAATATTCTTCCTTTAAGTATTCCTCAGCTCTAATTTATAGAATTTCCTTTTATCTATTTCTTCCTCTTCATCTAAAGATATATCTTTCAATACAATAGTTATATGACAAGTGGATCTTTTTATAGGATAACCCCGTCCTCGAGCCCGGGGCTTTAATTTTTTCACAGTTGTGCCCTCGTTGACTTCGGCTTTACTAATGATTAAACTTGTTTCGTTCAAACCCTTATTGTGATTAGCATTTGCTGCTGCAGAATAAACCAATTTTAAAATGGCATAACATGCTCGATAAGGCATAAGTTCTAGTATCATAAGTGTTTCTTCATAGGACCGCCCACGAATTTGATCAATTACTCTTCTCGCTTTGTGAGCAGACATACATATATGTTGACCTAAAGTGTATACTTCTGTATATTTCTTCACCTTTCTCTTCTGTATCATAAGATTCACCTCTCATTAATGAACGATAAGCATCTATATTTTTTTATTTTTTAATTAATTATTAACGACGGGATCTATTATCATTTTTCGCATGCCCCCGGAAATTTAGAGTAGGTGCAAATTCTCCCAATTTATGTCCTACCATACGATCCGT